AAGATGTCTTATTCTTTTCAATAATCCATATTTGTAGCAATAAAACACTATTGTTCCTCCCCGAAATTATATATGATCGATTACAAATATCTATGATCTGTCTTCTCTATAAAGGACCTGAAATACCTTGCTTACGTATCATTGGAAAATGCATTAACATAAATACGGCAGTAAGAAGAGGTAATACAAAAGTGTGTAAACTATAAAAACGGGTCAAAGTAGATTGACCCACACTAGCACTTCCACGCAATAACTCTACTAAAGGTGATCCTATTACGGGAATAGCTTCAGGTACGCCTGTCACGATTTTTACTGCCCAATAACCGATTTGGTCCCGGGGTAAGGAATAACCAGTTACACCAAACGATGCAGTCAATACAGCCAGAACCACACCCGTAACCCAAGTCAATTCGCGAGGTTTTTTAAATCCGCCCGTGAGATACACACGAAATACGTGTAGGATCATCATTAGGACCATCATACTTGCTGACCATCGATGAACTGATCGGATTAACCAACCAAAGTTGACTTCAGTCATTATGTATTGAACAGAGGCAAAAGCCTCCGTAACGGTCGGACGATAGTAAAAAGTCATAGCAAAACCCGTAGCTACTTGTACTAAAAAACAAGTAAGTGTGATCCCTCCTAGACAATAAAATATATTGACATGAGGAGGAACATATTTACTAGTTATATCATCTGCAATCGCCTGAATCTCGAGACGCTCCTCGAACCAATCATATACTTTATTGAGATAGGTAAACCAAGGGGACTCCCCCTCTGAGAACCGTATATGAGAATTTCATCTCGTACGGCTCAAGCAGAAACACCCAAATACTGATTACAATGGATATGTAATAGAAAATTTGAAATTTCTTATTTATCCACTTGATTCAATCGTCTCTGAAGATACGAAGGAACCAAAATCCGAACTCTCTTCTTTGTTGTGATGAGACTGCCAAAATATCAAGTTAGCTCATCTGTCTTTATGTTGATCGTTACAGGCCTCTTGAATCTTCTATTCCCCTATTTATTTGTTATTTGATTTGTTGTTTTTGTTTGTGCGTAATGCAGATTGACTATTGTTTACTATATTTTTTTTTGATAGGAATTCTCTTGTTGAGACCCTATGAATCGATTGAAACCTCAGATTCATACTAGAACCACGATGATTCAATAAAACCCAAAAACTAAGACCAAGGGTTCTATGAGTAAGAACTATTTGATCATCACTTATTCATAGATGTAATGACTAAAAATCCAGAGAAAGATTTGTCCTTCGGTCAAAATAAGCATGATTCTAAAGGAAGAAAAATCGTTCAATTTATCAAATACCTCTTTGTTTGAAAATTTTTTGAAGTCCAGTCACGAGGTCTGAATAGTAGGTATGAATCATAGTTCAAATATTTCTTGATCTATTCCATATATTCCGTGCTCCAGATACTAGGATGAATATCCGACGAGGCAGAACCATCTCTGTCGAGATGACAGACCCATTCTCTGTACTATCAATAGGATCAATTATAACAAGTCGCACACTCATATTCCGGAAATACCGAAACAACGGAATTCCACGGTCAAACTACCAGAATGGACTATAAATCTGAGTCCTAAGTGATTCATTTTTGATTGAAAAGCTAGGGCTTCTGGTTCTTATGAGCCTAATTCATTGAAATTCCATCCAGTAAAACGGAAGAATTATAAATCTCTAAAATAATAGATAGGAATATCGCAAATAGAGCCATTGCGACACCCATAAATGGGGTGGTTCCCCACCCAGGAGCCACTTTACCATATTCTGAATTCAATGGTTTCAATAAATCCCCTGTAATAGTTCGTCTTGGCCCAGATCTAGCACTACCCTCAACGGTTTGTGTAGCCATAAATACTATTGCATTGGTTGAGATCTGTTGACTTTGTATACTATTCCGTTGTAAATAAACGATTTTATCGTAGCATAGATCCATCGTGGTCTTGAAATTCTCTAATAATGGAAACAGCAACCTTAGTCGCCATCTCCATATCTGGTTCACTTGTAAGCTTTACAGGGTACGCCTTATATACCGCTTTTGGGCAACCCTCTCAACAACTAAGAGATCCATTCGAGGAACACGGAGACTAATTGAAGTAATGAGTCCCCCATATGGGGGACTCATTACTTCAATTAAGATAATGAAAAATCATTTCATCTTTTTAGTCGGGACCTTAGGCGGTTCTCGAAAAAATATAGCGAAAAAGATTATCCCTAAAGTCGAGACTAAGAGGAATGTATAAACCAATGCTTCCATAGATTCGATCGTTGTTTACAATTATAGCTTCCACACCTGTTCATTTAGGATTATTTCCCAGATAAAGAAAGGACAAGAGCAAAGAAAGGCGATGATTCAAATCAATATTTCTACGGTACCTTATGTCAAATCAAAAAAATCAAATATAGAGGCGAAAGATACCGGAGCAATGTTGTATCAGACTACCTGTCTCCTTGTAGTTGGATCTCCAAGTTTTTGGAATGCTCCAAATTCCACTTGAGCATCCAAATCTGGGTCAATCCCAGCAAAAACATCTCTGAACAAGGTTCGAGCGCCATGCCAAATGTGTCCGAAAAAGAAGAGCAAAGCAAACGTAGCATGTCCAAAAGTGAACCAACCCCTTGGACTGCTCCGAAAAACACCATCGGATTTCAAAGTAGCACGATCTAATTCAAAAATTTCACCCAATTGGGCACGTCTAGCATATTTTTTCACAGTAGCAGGATCGCTATAGCTGACTCCATTGAGTTCGCCACCATAGAACTCAACAGTTACACCCACTTGTTCGACACTATACTTCGATTCTGCCCTTCTAAAAGGAACATCGGCTCTCACAATTCCGTCTCCGTCCACCAAAACTACTGGAAATGTTTCAAAAAAAGTAGGCATACGGCGTACAAAAAGTTCATGCCCTTCTTTATCTCTAAAGATAGGGTGTCCTAACCATCCAACAGCTATCCCATCCCCGTTGTCCATTGAGCCTGCCCGGAATAATCCACCTTTCGCCGGATTATTACCGATGTAATCATAAAAAGCTAATTTTTCGGGAATTTTAGACCAAGCTTCCGATAAACTCAGATTTTCGGCTAGACTGGCGCCAACTCTTCGATATATTTCTTGCTGGAAGTATCCCTGATCCCACTGATAACGAGTGGGACCAAATAATTCGATCGGGGTAGTTGCTGAACCATACCACATAGTTCCAGCAACAACGAAAGCTGCAAAAAAGACAGCAGCGATACTACTGGAAAGGACAGTTTCAATATTGCCCATACGTAATCCTTTGTATAGACGTTGGGGTGGGCGGACACTAAGATGGAATAGACCTGCTAATATACCCAATGTACCTGCTGCAATATGATGAGAGGCTATTCCTCCCGGAACAAAGGGATCAAAACCTTCCGCACCCCACGCTGGATTTACAGATTGTACTTTTCCGGTTAGGCCATAAGGATCGGATACCCATATTCCAGGACCATACAAGCCTGTTACATGAAATGCGCCAAACCCAAAGCAAGCCACCCCTGAGAGAAATAAATGAATTCCAAAAATCTTGGGCAAATCCAAAGAGGGTTTTCCCGTACGTTCATCACAGAATATTTCTAGGTCCCAATACACCCAATGCCAGATAGCTGCTAAGAAGCACAAGCCAGAAAACACAATATGTGCCCCGGCCACACCTTCGTAACTCCAAATACCCGGATTCGTTATAGTTCCTCCTGTAATACTCCAACCGCCCCATGAATTGTTTATTCCTAAACGAGTCATGAAGGGTATAACGAACATACCCTGTCTCCACATTGGATCAAGAACGGGGTCAGAAGGATCAAAAACTGCTAATTCGTATAGAGCCATCGAACCGGCCCAACCGGAAACTAGAGCTGTATGCATTATATGGACAGAAAGCAGCCGACCGGGATCATTCAATACGACGGTATGAACACGATACCAAGGCAAACCCATGGAAATACCCCTTTCTCAAAGAAAAAATAGATACTATGTAACTTTATCACATTGGAAATAACTATGCTATGGACCTCACCCTTTCATTGGATTATCTCGAAACAAGGGTTAATATTTATTCTGTTCCGTTAGTAATAATTGAACAATTCTGTTCGTGGGAACAAAGAGAAGCAGATCTATTCTATACCCAATAAGTACCAATACGCAATGGGGGGATTAATCCTATTTTTTGTGAGCGAATGTATAGATACTTGTTTCTCATTCGAACGATCCGTTCGTAAGAATTTTCCTTTATTCCGTCTTCCTCTATGAATCTTCCAATCTATCGATAAAATACGATAAACGACAATATTATGAAGACAATAAACCATTGTTTGTTACGTTTCCACATCAAAGTGAAATAGAATACTTAAATTTTCTTTCATTTAATGCCCATTGGTGTTCCAAAAGTACCTTTTCGGAGTCCTGGAGAGGAAGATGCAGTTTGGGTTGACGTATAGTGTGACTTGTCAGACATATTGGGTCATATGGGATTTCCCCGTTCTCTCCCCCGATCGAGATATCCTCTGTTTCGCCCAAGAAAGATTGATTGAACCATCAATAATTCGAAGCGTGAAGTGCAATTAGATCAATTTATTTGGTTGGAGGATCAATATTCTCAATTAAAAGAATTTATGGTTGGCTTGGACCAATAAAATGAAGTATACAGGCTCCGTTCAGAAAATACCAAGGTAATCCATGTATGATTACCACCCTATAAGAAATGATTCCTTTATACCATATGAGTGATCTCAAATTGCCAATTAATGGAATAATATGATGATGATGAATACATCGAATATTTTGTGGAAGGCATGAAAATGAAACAAATTGAAAAAAAAAAAAAGAAGTCATAGCAAAAAGAAGTGGTACTGGGATCATTTGTCCTATATGTGCAAATCGAATTCGGGCGGATCTTTACCCGGAGTAGAGCATAAACCTAAAAGAGTGGAAGAGGCCCATTCGGGAACAAGAAAATTACATCGTGATTTAGATCTCGATGAAACAATACATCAATGAGGGGTTAGCTCGATAAGTTCAGTGAATTCTTTTTTGATTTTATAGGGAAGCAAGTCAAAACTCATGTTTCTTAAAAAATGGAAGAAAAAGCCCGCTACGAAAAAAGAAATAGGGCTGGAATCGACAATTTCTTTTTTTTTTTTTTTTTTATTTTCTCAATTTTGATTTTTTGAACCGTATGCACCCAAAGGTGCGTGTACGGTTCCTAAGGAATAGAATTTTGTCCTAATCAACCGACTTCATCGAGAAAGATTACTTTTTTTAGGCCAAGAAGTTGATAGCGAGATCTCGAATCAACTTGTTGGTCTCATGGTATATCTCAGTATAGAGGATGATACCAGGGATCTGTATTTGTTTATAAATTCTCCCGGCGGATGGGTAATCCCAGGAATAGCTATTTATGATACTATGCAATTTGTGCCACCAGATGTGCATACAATATGCATGGGATTAGCCGCTTCAATGGGATCTTTCATCCTGGTTGGAGGAGAAATTACCAAACGTCTAGCATTCCCTCACGCTTGGCGCCAATGAGTTTTTTTATTTGAGAGAAAAAAAGACTATGCCTTCGTCATATGGAATATGAATAAAATAATAATAATATTAAGTAATAATAGCATGGCATTTCAAGTTCGATATGAGCAAACTATTATTATTTTTTCATAATATGAGATTATGTATCGAGATAGTAGTATGAAAGAAAGGTTATTTCCGACTTGATCTTATGTATCGGGGTCCATTTCAGCGTCACAAACCTTTTTGCTTCCACATCAGAAGTCTCTTTCCAATATTTATGTTATGAAAGAGTGTGAAAATCAAAAAAAAAAAAGATCATTTTTTACTTATTTTTATTTGATCGGATCAGAAAGAAACTTTGGGATTGCTGAATCACAGACGAGATAAATATATAAAGCAACGGAACCATCATAGTATTTTTTGATTACTCCGAAAGGAAGGATGGTAAATGGATCATTCAACGATCTGGGTCTGATAGATTCGACTTGTCTCTTTCTTCGATGAAAAAAGAGAAAAAAAAAATTCCATTACAGAGCCGTATGCACAAAAGATGCCTGTACGGTTGTTCAATTCTATCTTTTTCTCCCTGCTTGTTATTCTTTATCCCTTCCCTTCGCCCAATCATGCGAGATAGAGGAATCGTTCATTATGTTATATCATCAGGGTTATGATCCATCAACCTGCTAGTTCTTTTTATGAGGCACCCACAGGAGAATTTATCCTGGAAGCGGAAGAACTACTGAAACTCCGCGAAACCCTCACAAGGGTTTATGTACAAAGAACGGGCAATCCTTTATGGGTTGTATCCGAAGACATGGAAAGGGATGTTTTTATGTCAGCAACAGAAGCCCAAGATTATGGCATTGTTGATCTTGTAGCGATCGAAAATACCGGGGATTTCGCATAAATCTTTGATTCCATTTCGAATCATAATTTGAATGAACCCTTATTTGATCTTTTATCTTCTTACCTGGGTAAAATATGAAATGGAAGTAATTCATAATCATCCGGTTAGGATCGATCTAAACCAGCCCATTCTGTATATGATTCAGCATGCCAACTATTAAACAACTTATTAGAAACACAAGACAGCCAATCAGAAATGTCACGAAATCCCCCGCTCTTCGAGGATGTCCTCAGCGTCGAGGAACATGTACTAGGGTGTATGTGCGACTCGTTCAGATCATGAGCTAGAACAAATGAGACGATTTTTACAGTATCAATGACTCGTACCAATGAATAGAATGGAAGAACTCCATTCACTATCGAAAAATAAAGATCTCTCGTATACCTCTATTTGCATGGAATTTATGGTTTCCATTGGTGCAAATCCAATCACCTCGATTTGAGATGAAAAGCAATTCCCATTGGTAGCAAATGGTTATCCATTAAGCGGGGGAATGATATTTAAGAAGCAGAAAGATTATGCTCCTACTCTTGCAAGAACGGACTAACAGGGTCAGCTACCTATTCAACCTTCATAATTAAATGCCGTCACTGTATGGATAGATCCCATTGAAAAAAGACCTATTACTCGATAATTCATCGGTAGAGCCAAAGAGCGTGAACTGTACAAGTTACCAATAACATTGATTAAATGAGGAAAGGGGCTCCGGTGTATAGAGAGGACCTCGCCGTTTAAGAAGTAACCATAGAAACGATGGAAGCCACTATTTGTCCATTTACGATTTATTTTATACCTAATATCGGTACAATTTCTTTTTTTTTTTTTTGAGGTGAAATGCCTGGAAGAAATAAAAAAATCGTGGTTGGGAAGGTTATAGTAGCAAAAGCCATTGGAATTTGTATTTTAATTTTATACATCGGAAGAATCCGTTTTGTTATTAATAAACCAGGAGAGGGGAAAAGAATGACTGAAAGAAAAGAAATCAATTAGTTATTCATCCAAGTTTCTTTTGATTCAATGACCAGAGTTAGACGAAGATATATAGCTCGGAGACGTAGAACAAAAATTCGTTTATTTGCAGCAACCTTTCGAGGGGCTCATTCAAGACTTACTCGAACTACTACTCAACAGAAAATGAGAGCTTTGGTTTCCACTCATCGGGATAGAGGCAGGCGAAAGAGAAGTTTTCGTCGTTTGTGGATCACTCGGATAAATGCAGTAACTCGTGAGAATAGGGGATCCCATAGTTATAGTCGATTAATACTTGATCTGTACAAGAGGCAGTTGCTTCTTAATCGTAAAATACCTGCACAAATAGCCATATCAAATAGGAATTGTCTTGACACGATTTCCAATGCGATCATCAAATAAGGAGATTGGAAGGAATTCACTGGAATACTTTAAACGGAGTTCCCCGGAGAATGAACTCCGGGAGGGTATAGTAGAAATTCGTATGATAAGATAAGTAGTAGGAATGAACGAACACGTTTCAATAAAAAAAAAAAAGATTTATTCTTCCCCCATTCTTTTTTTTATTATTACATTACGGCGCGACAATCTCTCGGCTTTTTCGAACAAAACTTCAATCTGAGTTCGAATTAGAGTTTTGATTCGATTGAGGAATAGGCTTATTTATTTCTGGTTCTAGGACCAGTAGTTCTAGGGATCGACCCGGTTCTCTCAAATTGTTTCTCATTATTAAGAAAAGGTAACGAAGATAAAATACGAGCTTGTTTTATAGCAATAGTAATTAATCGTTGTTGTTTCAAGGTTAATCTATTCACTCGTCTAGATAATATTTTTCCTTGTTCACTAATAAATTGATTAATTAAACTCATGTTTCTATAATCAATTCGATCCCCCGATCCAATTGGGGGCAAACGCCTATGAAAAGATCGCTTGGATTTATGAAAGGGCCGCTTGGATTTATCCATGGTTTATTTCTGATTTCTAAAATCCTATTTCTTCATTCATTTCGGATCCGACCAAAATAGGACTGGATTTGTATATATTATATATGTATATGTAATTTATTCCTCTTCCTTGGAAGAGTGGCACACGCGTTCCGTTCGATTTATTTCTTTATCTCCCCATGAATCGTATGTTTGTAACAATAAGGGCAGAATTTTTTCAAGTCCAATTGACTAGGTGTATTGTGTCGATTCTTTTGAGTAATATATCTGGAAATGCCCCGCGATTCTTTATTCAAACCATTTCGGACACAACTGGTACATTCCAAAATAACTACTACTCTGACATCTTTACCCTTAGCCATGAACCTCCTTTGGATTTTGAATTCACTCAATTCTTCTATTTTCGATTCGAACCGAAGCGAAGAAGAAAGGAATGAAAAATAAATAGACGAGAAGTTGCTAACTCGAAATCCAATTCAATTATGAAAGATTTCGTTGCAATCAATAGAGTAATCAAATTATTAAGTAATACAAATATTTCTAACTATCAATTATTCCCAATCCCAGTATTTTATTTAGTATCTTGTATGATCTTGAACAGCCTGCCCTCGACCCACATTTCCTTTTCTGTTCTCCCTATATTAACCCGAACCCGAGTTTCAATGAGATTCAATCCACTTTTATTCTTTACTCTTTCTTTCCTATCCTAAAGAACTGAAAAAAGGGGGGGGTTAGTCGCAGAGAATTTATTGTATCTCTAATCTTCTTGATCCCTTCCCATGTCAATAACTAGAATGAAAAAAAGGGGAATGTCAACGCATCTGGGAATAAACGATTGATCTCTATCAATAGACCCGCCAAAGACCCGAACCATAGAGTAGTTAGCACAGGTGCCGTGGAGAGATATGTTTTTATATCTCGCATTGAAAATCCTCCTTCTTTTTCTTTAACTTTATTGACTTTATTGTATATTGTAATACATATATGATCAGATGCATATGTAGTTAAAGATCATTTGTACGGGGAATCTCTAACCAAAATGGATATATACAACGATCCGGTAGATGAAATCTACCTGTCCCTAAAACAGAAAAAGATGAACCCTCCTTCCTGAGCACTACTGATAAATATTCATTCCTTTATACGTTTATACGTTAGGTATGTATATAATTCTTTATGAGAATGAAACCAAAAAACCAAAAAGAAGAAATGGCAAAAGAAATTCTATTTAGATAGAGGAAATTAGGATGTGGAAAACAAAACATGGATTCCCTACAATGGCACTGTACAACAAATGAAAGGGATGTAGCGCAGCTTGGTAGCGCGTTTGTTTTGGGTACAAAATGTCACGGGTTCAAATCCTGTCATCCCTACTTATCACTTCTCCTATGGACAGTAACGAGGGGTCAATTGAGATCGATTAAAATTGGACACAATCTACCATTTTATGATACTATACATACAAGATGTATTGGGGGTACAAAAAGAATCCTTTTCTTGACATCCGTATCTCCCATCATAATAAAGCGCTCTTAGTTCAGTTCGGTAGAACGTGGGTCTCCAAAACCCGATGTCGTAGGTTCAAATCCTACAGAGCGTGATTCTGTTCTTTT